GTTGAATTTGTTGTTTGTGTGTAATGCGAATTTACTTTGTACTTTGTATTTATTTCTTTTTTGATTATTTTATTATTAATTATTGATAGGAATTATCTTGTTGAGACCCTATGAATCGATTGAAACCTCAGATTCATACTAGAAACACGATGATTCACTAAAGTCCCCAAGCTAAGCCAAAAAGTTCTCTGAGTAAGAACCATTTAATCATCACTTATTCAATTTCAACGAATGCCCTTTGGTCAAAATAAGCATAAGCAGGATTTTGAAGGAAGAAAAATCGTTCGATTTTTTATTATAACTCTTTTATTTTTGAGTCCGGTCGCGAGATCTGAATAGTAGGTATGAATCATAGTTCAAATATTTCTTGATTTATTCCATATATTCTGTGCTCCAGATACTAGAATGAATATCCGACGAGGCAGAATCATCTCTATCAAGATGACAGACCCATTCTCTGTTCTATCAATAGGATCAATTATAACAAGTCACACACTCATATTCCGGAAATACCGAAACAAAGGAATTCCACGGTCGAACTACCCGAATGGCCTAGAAATTGGAGTCCTAAGTGATTTATTTTGGATTGAAAAGCCAGGATTTCATGGCTGAACCTAATTCATTAAAATTCCATCCAGTAAAACGGAAGAATTATAAATCTCCAAAATAATAGATAGGAATACCGCAAATAGAGCCATTGCGACACCCATCAAAGGGGTAGTTCCCCATCCAGGAGCTACTTTACCATATTCCGAGTTCAATGGTTTCAATAAATCCCCTATAACAGTTCGTCTTGGACCAGATCTAGAACTACCCTCAACGGTTTGTGTAACCATAAATCCTATTGCATTGGTTGAGATCTGTTGACTTTGTATACCATTCCGTTGTAAATAAACGATCTTATCATAGATCCATTGTGGTCTTGAAATTCTAAATTATATAATAATGGAAACAGCAACCCTAGTCGCCATCTTTATATCTGGTTTACTTGTAAGTTTTACTGGGTACGCCTTATATACCGCTTTTGGGCAACCCTCTCAACAACTCAGAGATCCATTCGAGGAACACGGGGACTAGTTGAAGTAATGAGCCGACCAATATTGGTCGGCTCATTACTTCAAGTGAGATAATGAAAAATCATTTCATCTTTTTAGTCGGAACTTTAGGCGGTTCTCGAAAAAAGATAGCGAAAAAAATGATTCCTAGAGTCGACACTAAGAGGAATGTATAAACCAATGCTTCCATAGATTCAATTGTGGTTTACAATTATAGCTTCCACACCTGTTCATTTGGGATGATCTCCCAGATAAAGAAAGGGCGGTGATTCAAATAAAGATTTCTCGGGTACCCTATGTCAAAGTAAAATCCAAGAAAGCAACTAGGGGCAAAAGATACCAGAGCAATGTTGTATCAGACTACTTGTCTCTTTGTAGTTGGATCTCCAAGTTTTTGGAAGGCTCCAAATTCCACTTGAGCATCCAAATCTGGGTCAATACCAGCAAAAACATCTCTGAACAAGGTTCTAGCACCATGCCAAATGTGTCCGAAAAAGAAGAGCAAAGCAAACGAAGCATGTCCAAAAGTGAACCAACCCCTTGGACTGCTACGAAAAACCCCATCGGATTTCAAAGTAGCGCGATCTAATTCAAAAATTTCACCCAATTGAGCACGTCTAGCGTATTTTTTCACAGTAGCGGGATCGCTATAACTAACGCCATTGAGTTCGCCACCATAAAACTCAACAGTTACCCCTACTTGTTCGACACTATACTTCGATTCTGCCCTTCGAAAAGGAACATCGGCTCTCACAATTCCGTCTCCGTCTACCAAAACCACTGGAAATGTTTCAAAAAAAGTAGGCATACGACGTACAAAAAGCTCACGCCCTTCTTTATCTCTAAAGATAGGGTGTCCTAGCCATCCAACAGCTATTCCATCCCCATTGTCCATTGAGCCCGCTCTGAATAATCCCCCTTTTGCTGGATTATTGCCGATGTAATCATAAAAAGCTAATTTTTCGGGAATTTTAGACCAAGCTTCTGATAAACTTTGATTTTCGGCTAGCCCGGCGCCAACCCTTCGATATATTTCTTGCTGAAAGTATCCTTGATCCCATTGATAACGAGTGGGACCAAATAATTCAATCGGGGTAGTTGCTGAACCATACCACATAGTGCCAGCAACAACAAAAGCTGCAAAAAAGACAGCAGCGATACTACTGGAAAGTACAGTTTCAATATTACCCATACGTAATCCTTTGTATAGACGTTGGGGTGGGCGAACACTAAGATGGAATAGACCCGCTAATATGCCCAATGTGCCTGCTGCAATATGATGAGAGGCTATTCCTCCTGGAACAAAAGGATCAAAACCTTCTACGTTCCACGCGGGATTTACAGATTGTACTTTTCCGGTTAGTCCATAAGGATCGGATACCCATATTCCAGGACCATACAAGCCTGTTACATGAAATGCGCCAAAGCCAAAGCAAGCTAACCCTGAGAGAAATAAATGAATTCCAAAGATCTTGGGCAAATCCAAAGAGGGTTTTCCTGTACGTTCATCACAGAATATTTCTAGATCCCAATACACCCAATGCCAAATAGCTGCCAAGAAGCACAAGCCAGAAAACACAATATGTGCCCCGGCCACACCTTCGTAACTCCAAATACCCGGATTCGTTATAGTCCCGCCTGTAATATTCCAACCACCCCATGAATTGGTTATTCCTAAACGAGTCATGAAGGGTATAACGAACATACCTTGTCTCCACATTGGATCAAGAACGGGGTCAGAGGGATCAAAAACTGCTAATTCGTATAGGGCCATCGAACCGGCCCAACCAGAAACTAGAGCTGTATGCATTATATGGACAGAAAGCAACCGACCGGGATCATTCAATACGACGGTATGAACACGATACCAAGGTAAACCCATGGAAATACTCCTTTATCAAAGAAAAATAGACACTATGTAACTTTATCGCATTGGAGACTATACTATGGACCTCCCCTTTTCAGTGGATTATATCAGAGCAAAGGGTGAATATTTATTCCATTCCGTTGGTAATAATGGAACAATTCTGTTCGTAGGAACAAAGAGAAGCAGATCTATTCTATACCCGATAAGTACCAATACGCAATGGGGGGATTGGTCCCATTTTCTATGCACGAATGTATAGCTACTTGTTCATCATTCGAACAGCCCGACCCATTCGTAAGAATTTTCTTTTATTCATTTCGTCTTCCTCTATGAACTTTCCAATCTATGGATAAGATACGATAAACGGAAATACTATGAAAACAATAAACCCATTGTTACGTTTCCACATCAAAGTGATGTATAGTACTTACACTCCTTTTCTTTCATTTAATGCCTATTGGTGTTCCAAAAGTACCTTTTCGGGTTCCTGGAGAGGACGATGCAGTTTGGGTTGACGTATAGTGCGACTTGTCAGACATATTGGGTCATATGGAATTTCCCCGTTTTCTCCCCCGATCGAGATATCTTCTGTTTCGCCCAAGAAAAATGGATTGAACCATCAAAAATTTGGAGCGTGAAGTGCAATTAGATCCATTTTTGGGGATCAATATTAATATTATCAATTAGAAGAATTTATGGTTGGCTTGGTTGGACCAATAAAATGAAGTATCCAGGCTCCGCTCAGAAAATACCCAATTGGTAATATATGTATGATTACCGCTTGTATCATAAATGCTTCCTATATTTATACCATATGAGCGATCTCCAACTGCCAATCAATGAAGTAATACACTTCATCGAATATTTGGCGGAAGACATGAAATGAATTGAAAAAAAAAGGAAGTCGTAACAAAAAGAAGTGGTATTGGGATCATTTGTCCTATATGTGCAAATCGAAATCGGGCGGATCTTTACCCGGAGTAGAGCATAAACCTAAAAGAATTAAAGAGGCCCATTCACGAACAAGAAAATTACATCGTAATTTGGATTGGATTTCGATGAAACAATACATCAATGAGAGGTTAGTTCGATAAGTTGAGTGAATTCTTTTTTATGGAGAAGCGAGCCAAAACTCATCCTTCTTGAAAAATGGAAGAAAAAGTCCCTTCGTTAGGAATTCGAAAAGTCATGCTATGAAAAAAGAAAGAGGGCTGGAATCAACACATTGATTCTTTTTTTTTCGCAATTTTTTTTTGAACCGTATGCATCCAAAGGTGCGTGTACGGTTACTAAGGGATACAATTTTGTCCTAATCAACCGACTTCATCGAGAAAGATTACTTTTTTTAGGCCAATCCGTTGATGCCGAGATCGCGAACCAACTTATAGGTCTCATGATGTATCTTAGTATGGAGGATGAGACCAGAGAGCTTTATTTGTTTATAAACTCCCCCGGCGGATGGGTAATACCCGGAATAGGTATTTTTGATACTATGCAATATGCGCCAACAGATGTACATACAATATGCATAGGATTAGCCGCTTCAATGGGATCTTTCATCCTGGTCGGAGGAGCAATTACCAAACGTCTAGCATTCCCTCACGCTTGGCGCCAATGCGTTTTTTATTTTTTTATTTGATTTGAGAGAAAAAGGAAAACTATGCCTTCGCCATATGAAAATAAGTAATAATAGCACGGCACTTCGAGTTCGATATGAGCAAACCCTTATTTTTTGGTTTTTCATAACATGAGATTATGTATCGAGAGAGTAGTATGAGACAACAAGGTATTTCCGATTTTATCTTATCTATCGGGGGTCCATTTCAGCGTCACAAACTTTTTAGTTTTCACACTAGAAGTATCTTTCCAATATTTATGTTATGAAAGAGTACTAAAATGAAAAAAAAAAAGATGATTTTTTACTTATTTGATTATTTGATCGGATCAAAAAGAAACTTTGGGATTGCTGAATCACAGACGAGATAAATATATAAAGCAACGGAACCATCGTAGTATTTTTTAACTCCTCGAAAAGAAGGGTGGTAAATGGATCATTTAACGATCTGGATCTGATAGATCTAATTTCTCTCTTTCTTCGATGTACAGGAGAAATAAAGTCCATTGTGGAGCCGTATGCAATGCACAAAGGATGCCTGTACGGTTGTTAAATTCCATCTTTTTTTTTTTCTTCTTGTTGTTCGTTCCTTCGCCCGATCGTGCGAGATAGAAGAACCATTCATTATGTTATATCATCAGGGTAATGATCCACCAACCTGCTAGTTCTTTTTATGAGGCACAAACAGGAGAAGTTTTCCTGGAAGCGGAAGAACTGTTGAAACTACGCGAAACCCTCACAAGGGTTTATGTACAAAGAACGGGTAAACCCTTATGGGTTGTATCCGAAGACATGGAAAGAGATGTGTTTATGTCAGCAACAGAAGCCCAAGCTCATGGAATTGTTGATCTTGTAGCAGTCCAAAATACCGGGGATTTCTCGTAAATCCGTGATTCCATTTCGGACCCTAATTCGCTAATTCGAATGAACCCCTATTTGATATTTTATCTTCTTAATCGGAATAAAATGCGGTAAAATAGTAAATGAAATGTAACTAATTCAATTCATAATTATCTGGTTAGGATCGATCTAAACCAGCCCATTCTGTATACGATTCAATATGCCAACTATTAAACAACTTATTAGAAACACAAGACAGCCAGTCAGAAATGTCACAAAATCCCCTGCTCTTCGGGGATGTCCTCAGCGTCGAGGAACATGTACTAGGGTGTATGTGCGACTCGTTCAGATCATTAGCTAGAACAAAAGAAAGGCGACAATTTTCCCAGTATCAATGAACAGTACCAATGAATAGGATGGAAGAACTCCATTCACTATCTAAACAAAAATAACTCTATTGTGTATGAAATTTATGGTTTCTATTGGTGCAAATCCAATCACCTCAATTTGAGATGAGAAGCAATTTCCCATTGGTAGCAAATGGTTATTCATTAAGCGGGGAAAATAGTAGTTAAGAAGCAGAAAGATTATGCTTCCACTCTTGCAAGAACGGACTAACAGGGTCAGCTACCTAGCCAACCTTCATAATTAAATGCCGTTACTGTATGGGTGGATCTCATTGTGAAAAGACCTATTACTGGATAATTCATGGGTAGAGTCAAAGAATGTGAACTGTACAAGTTACTAATACCATTTGATTAAATGAGGGAAGGGGCTCCGGTGTATAGAGAGGATCTCACCGTTTAAGAAGTAACCATAGAAACGATGGAACCCACTATTTATTTATATTTATCCATTTACCTTTACTACTTAAACTACTTAATTTTCTATTTTATTTGAATTTAATTGACTATTTTTTTGATACCTAGTTATCGATAAAATTTCTTATTTCGAGGTAAAATGTCTGGAAAAATAAAAAATCGTGGTTGGGAAGGTCATAGTAGCAAAAGCCATTGGAATTCTTATTTTATACATCGGAAGAATCCGTTTTGTTATTAATAGACCAGGAGAGGGTAAAAGAATGACTGAAAGAAAAAAAATAAAGAATTAGTTATTCAGCAAAGTTTCATTTGATTCAATGACCAGAATTAGACGAGGGTATATAGCTCGGAGACGTAGAAAAAAAATTCGTTTATTTGCATCAACCTTTCGAGGGGCTCATTCAAGACTTACTCGAACTACTACTCAACAAAAAATGAGAGCTCTGGTTTCTGCTCATCGGGATAGGGGCAGGCAAAAGAGGGATTTTCGTCGTTTGTGGATCACTCGGATAAATGCAGTAATTCGTGAGAATAAGGTATCCTATAGTTATAGTCGATTAATACATGATCTGTACAAGAGGCAATTGCTTCTTAATCGTAAACTACTTGCACAAATAGCTATATCAAATAGGAATTGTCTTTACATGATTTCCAATGAGATCATTAAACAATAAATAAGGAAATTAGAAGAAATCTACTGGAATGATTTAAACGAAGGTCCCCGGAGAATGAACTCCGGGAAGGTAGAGTAGAAATGAATATTTAAAAATGAACGAATATGTTTCAATAAAAAAAGATTTCTTCTTTTTCTTCCCCGATTCGTTTTTTTTTTTCTTACGACGTGACAACCCAATCTGGATTCTCGAATTTTTCGAAGAAAACATCAACCCGAGTTCCGGTTCGGATTGGAATTTTGATTCAATTGAGGAATAGGCCTATTAATTTGAATTTCTGTTTCGAGGACCAGTAGTTCTAGGGGTTGACTCAGTTCTATCAAATTGTTTCTCATTATTAAGAAAAGGTAACAAAGATAAAATACGAGCTTGTTTTATAGCAATAGTAATTAATCGTTGTTGTTTCAAAGTCAATTTATTCACGCGTCTAGATAATATTTTTCCCTGTTCACTAATAAATCGACTAATTAAACTCATGTTTCTATAATCAATTCGATCTCCCGATCCAATTGGGGGCAAACGCCTACGAAAAGATCGCTTGGATTTAAAAAAGGGTCGCTTGGATTTATCCATGATTTATTCCTTATCTCTAAAATCCTATTTCGGTCGGATCCCAAATTAATCAATTAGAATTAAGAAATAGGATTGGGGTGGTTTATATATATATTATATATGTAAATATGTAATTTTTTTCTGTTCCTTGTAAGGATGGCACACACGCGTTCTATTTGATCTATTTCTTTATCTCCTCATGAATCGTATGCTTGTAACAATAGGGACAGAATTTTCTCAATTCCAATCGACTAGGTGTATTGTGTCGATTCTTTTGAGTAATATATCTGGAAATGCCCGGTGATTCCTTATTAATACCGTTTCGGACACAACTGTTACATTCCAAAATCACTTTTATTCTGACATCTTTACCCTTGGCCATGAACCTCCTTTGGATTCACTTAACTCTTCTATTTTCGATCCGAAACGAGGAAGAAAAAAGGAAAAAACAAAATACAAAATAGAAGTTGCTAACTCTAAATTCAATTCTGAAAAATTTCGTTGCAATTGCAATCAAAAATCAATAAAATAATAAGTAATACAATCATTTCTAACTATCAATTATTTCCAATTCCAGTATAGTATTTCATTTAAGTATCTTGTATAATTTTGTTGTCCTAGACCCCCATTTGTATTTCCGTTCTCACTCTATTAATTCGAACCTGAACCCGAGTTTCGCTGAGGTTGAATCTACCTTTTTTTTTATTCTTTCTCTTTCCTTCTTTATCCTCAAAAACTGAAAAAAGAACAAAACAAAGAAAGGGAGAAGTATTAGTCACAGATAATTTATTGTATCTCTAATCTTCTTTAATCCCTTCCTATGTCACTAACTAGAATGAAAAAAAAGGGAATGTCAACGCATCTGGGAATAAACGATTGATCTCTATCAATAGACCCGCTAAAGAACCGAACCATAGAGTACTTAGCACAGGTGCCACGGAGAGATATGTTTTTATATCTCGCATTGAAAATCCTCCTTCTTTATTGTAATACATATATGATCAGATGCATATGTAGTTAAGGATCACTTGTATTTGTACGCGGAATCCTATGTATATAATTCTTCCATTATATGTTATATGAGATATGAGACCAAAAAGAAGAAATGGCAAGAAAAATTGTAATTGTATATCAATGTAGGAAATAACGATGTGGAAAACAAGACGGGGATTCTCTACAATGACACTGTAGGCCAATTGAAAGGGATGTAGCGCAGCTTGGTAGCGCGTTTGTTTTGGGTACAAAATGTCACGGGTTCAAATCCTGTCATCCCTACCTATTACTTCTCCCAGGGGCAGTAACGCAGGATCAATTGAGATCCATTAAAATTGGACATACATACTCTTTGAGTTTATGATACTATATGCATGTAAGATGCATTAGGGGGGGGGGTACATATACTTTTCTTTACGGTCCTATCTATTGTGATAAGAAAGCGCTCTTAGTTCAGTTCGGTAGAACGTGGGTCTCCAAAACCCGATGTCGTAGGTTCAAATCCTACAGAGCGTGATTCCGTTCTTCTTAAGTGAAGTCAAATTACAATGAAATAACTTCACTAAGTTGAACAGCAACCCGAATTTGACCTCCTACAGATTAAAGATAAAGAAAGGAGGAGGTCAATCAAAAAAGGGATGTTACTTAATCAAAGATCCAACTGATCACCGCGTCTGTATTGTAAATATGCAGTTACAAATAATCCAGCCAAAGTAATAGGAATTAGACCTAACACGATTCCAAATAGTAAAACTTCAATCATTTCAATTTGTTTGAAAGAGGAAAAAAGAGAGGTAATATCTATCCCTAAATATTAATCCGAATCGCCCATGAATCTCAATAACCAAGAATTTACAATTGACGCGCGAAGGAATTATAGACTACCTGGAATCTCACAGAAGCATTTAGTTTTATGGATTGTTTAAATTGTTTATTCAATTAATACTCATTTCAAATAAGTCGTATCTTGCTCAGACCAATAAATAGAGCTGGGGTTATAGTTGAAGCCGCCAGTAGAAAACCGAAATAACTAGTTATAGTAGGCATGAAGGAGCTAAATGAGATACGTTCTTTTTTTTTATACATATGTTTATAAAACACTTACCTAAGTTTCCTTTTTTTGAAAGATACGAAGATAATAAAAAATACCAATTGACAGAATCAGTCCCAATTGAAAGTTTTTGATTCATCAGTCATTATTCATTATTATTCATTATAGATGGCACTAACAAAGAGAGAGTGACAAACGTAGAAAAAAAAAAATGGATTCATCATCTGTGACATCTACCGATCCCATGATTCCGAATCAACAGATTCATTCAGCATTCTATCTTTCCATATACCATATAATTCTATTAATCTAATATGAGTCCCGTCCTTGTAGCTAGGTCAAGAAGGAACCTTTGGCTCTAATGCAACATGGTTGCATCACGGATATTAATTGTTCCAATTATTGTTTGTTCTGTTTCTTTCATGGAATACTATCTACTACTGTTATTGTACTACTAATCAATTTCTTGCATTGAAAGGATTCGAACAAAAAACCCTTTTATACAACCATGAAAGGGAGGTTTCTAGATTTC